GTTGTAAATGTTGGATTTTTTAGCATTAAAAAGTCATCAAAAATCTCAGTAGGGTATAATAGGTCAATATTTGGGGATTTTGCGCGATAAGTAAATGCAATGTGCATGTATATATATACAACGCGGATGGCTGGCCCATATTACAACTTGTTAGCACGCACGTTCTCGAGCCTTCCTTGGTTTAGGGGTTTGACAAGGATAACAGGATTTGTTGAGCGTAGGGGGTAGGGGGGTTTGTCGCGCGTAAGCCGAAAAATCAAAGGGGGCAGATATATAAGGGTAAGGTGAAGAAGTAATGAATATGTTATGCACTTGAGATATTAATATGTAATTCTTAAGTTATGTCATTTAATATTTAACCTACTTTAACTAGAACAGAGAAAGTGTTCAACCTTATTATATTATTTGTGTTTACACTCTGAAATGTAAAGTGAAAGGAAACCTAAAAAAGAGAACCCTATGCATATAAAAGAACGCCCGGCATGTTGGGTAACGAGGAGTATGTAATTACACCATTAATCAAATGCCAGTATAATTATCCGAGGGTGGGATTATTACAGTTATGTACCTGAAATAGGAACCAGATACCAGGAATAGTTCACATTGTGCGACCCCCACATTTTGTGTCCCTGATTCTATCATGCATGATATGCCTTAATGTATACCAGTTGGTGGTCTCTTACTACATTAATATGTTTAATATAAACCTTAGTTGGTTATTTCAAGGAAAAATCTGAGTGCCACGTTTAAGGGAAATATCTATTTCCCAGGTCTAGTTAAAATTATTTCTGAGTTTTAATAATTTGCTTTATGTATATCTTGGACGATAGTACTTGCTTTGGGGTTAAAATAATTGAATGGTGATAATACATATGTATGTACATAATGCATTATGTAATATTATGCATATATGCACTAGGTCATACATGTTACTATCAGAAGATAGTTTAATTTAGAATTCTGGCTTTGGGAGCCAGGGGTGGGAGTTAAAATCTCCCTTTTCTGGGCACTAGGGGGGAATTTAACCCCCGATCTTCGGATTACAAGACCGATGCTTTTAGGCTAAGCTACTAGGGCAGGCTCATTTTAATGCTTTATTTTCTAGTCATCCCGAAAGTGGGATAAGAACTAAGAAAAGTGTAAAGTATAAAATTGATGCAATTTGGCCGATGATAATATATGGGTGTTCTACAGGTATTCCTCCAATTCATGTTAGAATTAATATGTCTGCTACTAGGGTTCAAAATAAGAACTGAGTGAGCGGGCGGAATGTAAGTCCTCGTTGTTTTGAGGTGTGTAGAATTGGAACTACTATTAAAACCAAGATTGAGAATAATAGTGCAAGAACACCTCCTAATTTATTTGGGATGGAACGTAAGATGGCGTAGGCAAATAGGAAGTATCATTCTGGCTTAATGTGTGGCGGGGTAACCATGGGGTTGGCGGGTGTGAAATTGTCTGGGTCTCCTAACAGGTTTGGGGAAAATAATGCCAGTGATGTGAGTGCTAGTAGTATTAATACGAAACCAAGTAGGTCTTTGTATGAGAAGTATGGGTGAAATGAAATTTTATCGGCGTCGGAGTTTAATCCGGCTGGGTTGTTCGATCCTGTTTCGTGTAAAAATAATAGGTGAAGAAGGGTTGCGGCGGCAACGATGAATGGCAGTAGAAAGTGGAATGCGAAGAATCGGGTTAGGGTTGCATTATCAACTGAAAAGCCCCCTCAGACTCATTGGACAAGTGTATTTCCCATATACGGGACTGCTGATAATAGGTTCGTAATCACTGTGGCGCCTCAAAAGGATATCTGGCCCCATGGAAGTACATACCCGACAAAGGCAGTTATTATAACTAACAGGAGAAGTACGACTCCAATATTTCAGGTCTCTTTATAAATATAAGATCCGTAGTATAACCCTCGGGCCACATGTATATAAATACAGATAAAGAAGAATGACGCTCCGTTGGCGTGTAAGTTTCGAATAAGTCAGCCATAATTTACATCTCGGCAGATGTGGGCCACAGATGAGAATGCGGTTGAGATGTCTGAGGTGTAGTGCATGGCCAGGAAGAGTCCTGTTAGGATCTGTGCAATTAGACATAATCCTAGTAAAGACCCAAAGTTTCATCATGCTGAAATATTAGAGGGTGTTGGTAAATCAACTAATGCATCATTAGCGATTTTTATTAGCGGGTGGGTTTTTCGTAGGCTTGCCATTATTGTTCTTGTAGTTGAACTACAACGGTGGTTCTTCAAGTCATTGGTCTCGGTTAAAGTCCGAGCAAGAATTATGACCTATTTTATGTTTATGTTGTTGGTGGCCCTGGTTGTTGGCTTAATTGCTGTGGCTTCTAATCCAACCCCCTATTTTGCTGCTTTAGGGCTAGTGGTGGCAGCAGGGGTTGGGTGTGGGGTATTAGTAGGGTGCGGTGGATCTTTTTTATCTTTGGTTCTTTTTTTAATTTATTTAGGTGGAATACTTGTAGTATTTGCCTATTCAGCGGCTTTAGCAGCTGAGCCTTTCCCGGAGGCCTGGGGGAGTCGATCTGTTGCCGGCTATGTGCTAATCTATTTATTAGGGGTGGTTTTAATAGCTGGGGTATTTTGAGGGGGGTGGTATGAGGGTTCTTGGGTGGTTGTAGACGGTTTAAAGGAGTTTTCTATATTGCGAGGGGATGTGGGCGGTGTGGCTGTTATATACTCTTTTGGTGGGATTATGTTAGTTATTTGTGCGTGGGTGTTGCTTTTAACGTTGTTAGTAGTATTAGAGTTAACTCGGGGTCTGAGTCGTGGCACTCTTCGGGCAGTTTAAATTGCTGTTAGGATAATAGCCAGGGTTATGGTTAATAGGAAAATGGTTAAGTATGTTTTGATTATTCCTCGCTGGATATCACTTGTAATTTTTGATATTACTGTTTGAGTGAGGGCCAGCCCTTTTGGTCCAGAGATTTCAAATCATGTTTGGTCAAGTTTGGTGGCAATTGCTTGTCCTATAGTTAGGTTAAGTTTTGGCGGAAGTCGGTGGATTACGGCAGGAAAGTACCCTAGTATATTTGAGAAGTTGTGTAGAGGAATAGTAGGAGTAATTTTGACTAATTTGCTAGTTGTGGCCGTAAGTTCTATTGCTGTTAAGAGTCCGGTGATTGTGACTATAAGGGCTGCTAGTTTTAAGGCTATTGGTATAGTTATAATGGGGGTTTTTGAGGGTAAAAAATTGGATGTGATAATAAGTCCTGCAATAATGCTTCCTCAGGCCAGTCGTTTGATAGGGTTAATAACTAGCGGGTTGTTTTCGTTAATAGGTGATAGTGGGAGGAATCGGGGGGATCCCATGGTCACAAAGAAGATTACCCGGAAGCTGTATACTGCGGTAAAGGAGGTAGCAATAAGTGTAAGAGTTAGGGCTCAGGCGTTAAGGTGGGAGGTGTTTAGGGCTTCAATGATGGCGTCTTTTGAAAAGAAGCCGGCAAGGAAGGGGGTTCCTGTGAGTGCTAAGCTGCCAATTGTGAGATAGGTTGATGTGGCCGGTATTAGGTTGTGAAGGCCCCCCATTTTTCGAATGTCTTGTTCGTCATTTAGGCTGTGAATAATAGACCCCGAGCATAGGAATAGTATTGCCTTGAAAAAAGCATGTGTGCAGATATGAAGGAATGCTAGTTGTGGCTGGTTTAGCCCAATTGTAACCATTATTATGCCTAGTTGGCTGGATGTTGAGAAAGCTACAATTTTTTTAATGTCATTCTGGGTTAGAGCACAAGTAGCTGTAAATAATGTGGTTAGGGCGCCTAGGCATAGGCAAATTGTAAGTGCAGTCTCGTTGTTTTCTATAAGTGGGTGAAGGCGAATTAGCAGGAAGATTCCGGCAACCACTATGGTGCTAGAGTGTATTAGGGCAGATACTGGCGTAGGGCCCTCCATGGCAGAAGGCAGTCATGGATGAAGGCCAAATTGGGCCGACTTTCCTGTTGCTGCAAGGATGAGTCCAATTAGCGGAATTGTTATGTCAAAGTTTTTTGAGAGAAAGAAGATTTGTTGGATTTCCCAGGAGTTTAGGTTTATTGCGAATCATGCTATACTTAAAATTAGTCCGATATCTCCTACCCGGTTGTAAATTACGGCTTGTAGGGCTGCTGTATTGGCATCTGCTCGTCCGTATCATCATCCGATTAGTAGGAATGATATAATCCCAACTCCTTCTCAGCCGATGAATAGTTGAAATATATTGTTAGCGGTAACTAGGGTAATTATGGCTACTAAAAATAATAGTAAATATTTAAAGAATCGGTTTATATAGGGATCCGAGTGTATATATCATAGCGCAAACTCTAGAATTGACCAGGTGACGTAGAGGGCAATAGGGGTAAAGATGATGGAATAATGGTCGAACTTAAAGCTAATATTAGTGTCAAATATGTGTGTGTTTATTCATTGTCAGTTTGTAGTAACGCTTTCTATTCCTTGGTCTAGAAAAATTATAAGTGGGAGGAGGCTAATAAAAAATGCAGTGCTGACAGCGGTTTTTACATGTGTGCTTGCCCACTCCGGGCCTTTAGGCTTTGGGTTTAGTGTAGTCAATAGCGGAATAATGAGTGTTGTAATAACTAAAATTAGTGAGGAGGATATGATTAGTGTTGTTGAATTCATAGCTTCCACTTGGATTTGCACCAAGAGTTTTTGGTTCCTAAGACCAATGGATGAACTGTTATCCTTCAGAAGCGTGAGGAAGCCGCGGATTTTAACCGCGGTGCATAAGGATTAGCAGTACTTACTGATTTCTGTCCTTCCTTGGTGGGTAAGGGGATTTTAACCCCTATTTTTAGAATCACAATCTAACATTTTGGTTAAATTATACTCACTAATAACATCAACCTCATATGAGTTCTGGTTTTGCTACAAGGAGAATTACTGGGACCAGGTGAAGGGCCATTAATAGGTGTTCTCGGGTGTGGAAGGGCGATAGTTTCATGATGTGGCTTGGTGTAGGGCCACGTTGAGATATTAAGAATATGTATAGGGAGTAGCCTGCTGTAATTAGTGTTCCGACCCCTGTAAGTGCAATGGTTCATGGGGATCAGTTAAATAGGGTTGTAATAATCATGAGTTCCCCCATCAGGTTTGGCAGGGGTGGTAGGGCTAGATTAGCTAAATTGGCGATGAACCATCAGACTGCTGTTAGTGGAAAAATTATCTGAAGTCCCCGGGCAAGAATTATGGTTCGGCTGTGGGTTCGTTCATAGGCTGTATTAGCCAGGCAGAATAATATTGATGAAACCAGCCCATGTGCAATTATTAAGATAATTGCGCCGGAGAAACCCCAGGGGGTTTGAATTAAGATGCCTCCTGCTACAAGTCCTATATGACTCACTGATGAATAGGCAATTAGTGATTTAAGGTCTGTTTGTCGTAAACAAATAGATCCTGTCATAATAATGCCTCATAATGCTAAAATAATGAACGGGTATACTAGTTCTTTTGATAGTGGGTCTAATATAATTATTATTCGCATTATTCCGTATCCCCCAAGCTTTAGTAATACTGCTGCTAGTACTATAGACCCTGCTACAGGGGCCTCTACGTGTGCTTTTGGTAGTCATAGATGTACCCCATATAGCGGCATTTTAACTAGAAATGCAATTAGACAGCCCGCCCACCAAATTTTATGTCCTCAGGAGTCTAGAAGCGGTATTTGTGAATACTGGATTACTAGCATAGATAGGGTTCCCGTAGTTTGCTGAAGCATGAGCAGTGCTACTAAAAGTGGGAGGGAGCCTGCTAATGTATAAAATAGGAAATAGGTTCCTGCACTCAGTCGTTCGGTTTGGTTTCCCCACCGGGTAATAATAATTAGGGTTGGGATAAGTGTGGCTTCAAATATAATGTAAAATATAATGATTTCTGTGGCCCCAAATGCCATAATTAAAAAGGCTTGTAGGGAGGTGAGCAGTGTAATATACAGGCGTTGTCGGCTGACGGGTTCTGGGCTAATATGGTTTTGGCTGGCTAAAATTATTAGTGGTAGTAGTCAACAGGTTAGAATTAATAAAGGGGTTGATAATGGGTCAGTGGCTAAGTACGTATTGGATGCGGCCCACCCAGTTTCGGACGTTCATTTTAATCATGTAAGGCTGATGAGGGCAATTGCAAGGCTGTGAGCGACTGTGGTTGTTCATAATCATTTTTGGGAAGTAAGTCAAATTGTTGGGAATAATATAATTGTGGGGATTAATACTTTTAACATTGTAGGAGGTTAAGATTTTGCAAGCGGTCGGTTCCGTGAGTTCGGGCTGTGGCTACCAGTAGCGCAAGGCCTGTACTCGCTTCGCAAGCAGAAAATGCTAAAAGAAGCATTGGAGCTGTAGAAAAACTTGTAGACTCGAACTGTAATGCCCATAAGGCTAGTGCAATAAATAGGGATAGTATTATCCCCTCTAAGCATAGAAGTGCGGATAATAGGTGGGTGCGATGGAATGCTAATCCTATGAGCCCTAGAATAAATGCTGAGCTAAAACTAAAATGTACTGGTGTCATAAGGGGGCTATGGACTCTAACCATAATTTTCTGAGCCGAAATCAGAGGTCTTTTTTGGACTAACTCCCTATTCTGCTCATTCTAAGCCCCCTTGAGTTCATTCATAAATTAATCCTAAGGTTAGAAGAATTAGAACCGCGGTTGCTCAAAAGAATGTTCCTGTGGGGTTGTGTAGTTGGTCACCTCAGGGTAGAGGGAGGAGGAGGGCAATCTCTAGGTCAAACAAAAGGAAGAGAATGGCGACCAAAAAGAATCGGAGGGAGAAGGGCAGTCGTGCGGAGCCTAATGGGTCAAAACCACACTCGTACGGGGAGAGCTTTTCTGCGTCGGGATTTATTTGTGGTAGTCAGAAGGATACTACTGCTAGGATTGAGGACAGTGATACTGTAATAATAAGAATAGTTATGATTAAATTCATTATCTTTCCCTGGGGTTTAACCAAGACTAAGTGATTGGAAGTCACTTGTACTAATTTAAATACTAGAAAGATATGAGCCTCATCAGTAGATAGATACGTAGAGGAATAATCAAACTACGTCAACAAAATGTCAATATCAGGCAGCGGCTTCGAAGCCGAAGTGGTGTTCGGATGTAAAGTGGTATTGGACTTGACGAAGGAGGCAGACGGCTAGGAAAGTTGATCCAATAATTACATGTAGTCCGTGGAATCCTGTGGCTACGAAGAATGTGGAACCGTAAACTCCGTCAGCGATTGTAAAAGGTGCTTCGTAGTATTCTATGGCTTGTAGTGCAGTGAAGTATAGCCCAAGTAAAATTGTAAGTGCGAGGGACTGAATGGCTTGCTTACGTTCGCCTTCTATAATGCTGTGGTGGGCTCATGTAACTGTGACTCCGGATGCTAATAAAACGGCTGTATTAAGGAGTGGGACTTCGAATGGGTCTAGTGTGATAATTCCTGTTGGTGGTCAACATCCGCCTAGCTCAGGTGTTGGTGCCAGGCTTGAGTGGTAGAAAGCCCAGAAGAACCCCAAGAAAAAGAATACTTCTGATGTAATAAATAGAATTATACCATAACGTAGGCCTTTTTGTACAGGAGGTGTATGATGTCCTTGGAATGTCCCCTCCCGGATAATGTCTCGTCATCATTGGAATATTGTAAGAAGTAGAAGAATTAGTCCAAGAGTTATTAGTGTTGTTGAGTGGAAGTGAAACCAAATTGCTAGGCCGGACGTTATTAATAGTGCGCCGATAGCCCCGGTTAGTGGTCATGGGCTGGGATCAACCATATGATATGCATGTGCTTGGTGTGCCATTAGACGTTTTCTTGTAGGTAGAGGCTTAGTAATAGGACAAATACATAGGCTTGAATTATTGCGACTGCTACTTCTAGGAGGGTTAAAAGGAAGAGGACTATGGCTGTTAGAATTGCCACTGTTGGCATTATTGGTATTAATACAAATACGGCTGTAGCAATAAGTTGAATCAGCAGGTGACTCGCAGTTAGGTTAGCAGTCAATCGCACTCCAAGGGCTAGAGGTCGGATGAAAAGGCTAATTGTCTCGATAATGATAAGTACGGGGATTAGTGGAATAGGTGTTCCTTCTGGCAGAAGGTGTCCTAGGGCTACTGTTGGTTGGTTGCGCATGCCAATAATAACTGTGGCTAGTCATAGGGGTACAGCAAATCCTATATTTAACGATAGTTGTGTTGTGGGCGTAAAAGTATAAGGAAGGAGGCCTAGCATGTTGATGGTGATAAGAAATAGCATTAATGAGGCAAATAGAAGTGCTCATTTATGGCCGCCTACATTTAAGGGTAGTAGCAGCTGATTAGTAAATCGATTAATAAATCATGTTTGGAGGGTAATAAGTCGGTTATTTAATCATCGAGAGGTGGGGGTTGGAAATAGGGTTCACGGTAGTGCAATTGCAATGGCAATAAGTGGGATACCTAGAAAAGAGGGGCTTGCGAATTGATCAAAAAAGCTTGTTATCATGGCCAGTCTCAAGATTCAGTTTTATGTTTTTCTTCACTTATTGGAGCGGGCTCGTTAGGTGTTGTATGACCTAGTACTTTGGTCGGGATAATAATTAGGAAAATGATTCATGAAAATACTAGAATGGCAAATCAGGGGTTGGGGTTCAGTTGTGGCATTTCACTAGAGGTGGTCGGTAGTCACCAAACTTTGGCTTAAAAGGCCAACGCTTTGTCCAATAATTAGCTTTCTAGTGAGGCGTCTTCTAGTATTAGTGAGGATCAGCCTTCAAAATGTTCTAGTGGGACGGCTTCAACTACGATTGGCATAAAGCTGTGATTAGCTCCGCAGATTTCAGAACATTGTCCGTAGAACACGCCTGGGCGGGAGGCAATAAAGGCAGTTTGGTTTAATCGGCCCGGCACAGCGTCTATTTTTACACCAAGGGCTGGGACGGCTCAGGAGTGTAGCACGTCTTCGGCAGAGACTAGGACGCGGATTGGGGATTCTATTGGAACTACCATTCGATGGTCTGTTTCTAATAATCGGAATTGGCCAGGCACTAGGTCTTGAGTCGAGACTATATAGGAGTCAAAAGCTAGGTCTTCGTAGTCTGTGTACTCGTAGCTTCAGTACCATTGATGTCCTATGGCTTTAATTGTAAGGTGTGGGTCATTAATTTCATCTATAAGGTATAAAATTCGAAGGGAGGGCAAGGCAATCAAAATTAAAATTACGGCTGGTAAAACAGTTCATACGATTTCGATTTCCTGGGAGTCTAGGATGTATTTATTGGTGAGTTTAGTTGAAACTATCGCGATAATAATATAAAGTACTAAGGTGCTAATTAAAAATACAATTATTAGGGCGTGGTCGTGGAAATGTAGAAGCTCTTCTATTACGGGTGATGCCGCGTCTTGGAATCCTAGTTGTGTGGGATGTGCCATTAAGCCTAAGGCTTAAGACATGCAGGGGTTTAACCTGTAATTCCACCTCGACAAGGTGGTGTAATTTACATTTTACTAATGTCTTTAGAAGAAAGTGACAGAGTGGTTATGTGACTGGCTTGAAACCAGTATATGGGGGTTCAATTCCTTCCTTTCTCGTTAGTTTGATTGAACTCGTACAAATGCGGGTTCTTCAAATGTGTGATATGGAGGAGGACAGCCGTGAAGTCATTCTACGTTTGTTGTAGTTAGTTCTACTGATGAGACTTCCCGTTTAGCGGCGAAAGCTTCTCAGAGGATAAATAGGAATATAATTACTGCAACTAACGAAATAAGTGATCCAATAGATGATACTGTGTTTCATAAGGCATAGGCGTCTGGGTAATCAGAGTACCGTCGTGGTATTCCGGCCAGGCCTAGGAAGTGCTGTGGGAAGAATGTTAAGTTTACACCAATAAATATTACACCGAAGTGAATTTTTGTTCAAGTGTCATTAAGGGTATATCCGGAGAATAGAGGGAATCAGTGTACGAAGGCTGCCATGATGGCAAATACGGCTCCTATTGATAAGACATAGTGGAAGTGTGCGACTACATAATAGGTGTCGTGAAGGACAATATCTAGTGATGAATTAGCTAGTACAATTCCTGTAAGTCCACCTACTGTGAAAAGGAAGATAAACCCGAGGGCTCATAATATTGGTGTGTCTCATTTGATAGACCCTCCGTGTAATGTGGCTAGTCAGCTGAATACTTTTACACCTGTCGGAATAGCAATAATTATTGTTGCGGATGTGAAGTAGGCACGGGTGTCTACGTCTATGCCAACAGTAAATATGTGGTGAGCTCATACGATAAAGCCAAGTAGGCCAATGGCCATTATAGCTCAAACTATTCCCATGTAGCCGAATGGTTCTTTTTTACCGGCATAATAGGCTACGACGTGTGAGATGATGCCAAATCCTGGTAAAATAAGAATATATACTTCTGGGTGGCCGAAGAATCAGAATAGGTGTTGATATAGGATTGGGTCCCCTCCTCCAGCTGGGTCGAAGAATGTGGTATTAAGGTTACGGTCTGTAAGGAGTATTGTAATTCCGGCAGCTAGGACTGGCAGTGAAAGAAGAAGAAGTACAGCTGTTACAAGCACGGCCCATACAAATAGGGGTGTCTGGTATTGGGAAATAGCTGGGGGTTTCATATTAATTGTAGTGGTAATAAAATTAATAGCCCCTAAAATTGATGATACACCTGCCAGATGGAGTGAAAAAATTGTGAGGTCTACGGATGCTCCTGCGTGAGCGAGGTTGCCTGCGAGTGGCGGGTATACTGTTCATCCAGTTCCGGCCCCGGCTTCAACACCAGAAGAGGCTAATAGCAGTAGAAATGATGGTGGAAGGAGTCAGAAGCTTATATTATTTATTCGCGGGAATGCCATATCGGGCGCCCCAATTATTAGTGGTACGAGTCAGTTTCCAAATCCCCCGATAAGAATTGGCATTACTATAAAGAAAATTATTACGAAGGCGTGGGCGGTAACGATAACATTGTAAATTTGATCATCGCCTAGGAGTGATCCGGGCTGGCTAAGTTCAGCTCGGATGAGAAGGCTTAGAGCAGTGCCGACTATTCCGGCTCAGGCACCAAATACAAGATAAAGGGTACCAATGTCTTTGTGGTTAGTAGAAAAAAATCAGCGCGTAATTGCCACAGGTAGAGTAGCCGAGCGTTTAGGCGGCGGGTTGTAGCCCCGAAGACAGAGGTTCGAGTCCTCTCCTTACCACAGCCTTGTGGTGAAGAAACATGTTGGATTGCAAATCCAAAGACGTAGAGTAATACTCTGCCGGGGCTTTTCCCGCCTTACTAGGCTAACGGCGGGAAAGTAGATGGATGCTCGCTGGTTTGAGCGCTTAGCTGTTAACTAAGAGTTTGTAGGATCGAGGCCTTCCCATCTAGTAAGGCCTTAGTTTAATAAAAACATTTGATTTGCAATTAGAAAATGCAAGATAGACTCTTGTAGGTCTTAGTCAGGGGCTAGAAGATTTTCACTTCTGCTTAGAGCTTTGAAGGCTCTTGGTCTAAATACTATCCTAAGCCCCTTAAGTGGTTAATATTAAAATGGCCGGGGTCACGGGCAGAAGGCCCAGTGCGATTGTAGTAGAGATAGTTAGTGGCAAAGAGGTCTGGGCTGTTTGTACTCGTCAGGGGGTGATTGAGTTGGTTGTGTTGGGGGAGATGGTAAGTGTTATTGCGTAGCATAATCGGAGATAGAAGTATAGGCTAAGCAGGGCGGCAAGGGCTATAATTGTAGCGATGGCGGGTAGGCTTTGCTTTGTTAATTCTTCTAGAATTAATCATTTTGGCATGAATCCTGTTAGTGGGGGTAGGCCACCTAATGATAATAATACAAGGGCTGTAGTTGTGGTTAATACTGGGCTATTTGACCATGTTATTGCTAGTGTGTTAATTTTTGTGGCAGATGATATTTTTAGAGTGAGGAATGCTGCTGAGGTCATAAAAATATAAGTTCCTAGTGCAAGGAGTGTTAGTTGGGGGGCATATTGAAGGACAATAATTATTCACCCTATATGTGCGATAGAGGAGTAGGCTAAAATCTTTCGGAGTTGTGTTTGATTTAGCCCGCCTCACCCGCCAACTAGTGTAGATATTAGCCCAAGGGATGTTAGTAGAAGTGGGTCTATGGTCTGGGCTGTTTGTATAATGAGGGCTAGTGGGGCCAGTTTTTGTCAGGTTGAAAGAATTAGGCCCGTTAACAGGTCAAGTCCCTGTAAAACTTCTGGCATTCAAAAATGTATAGGGGCTAATCCAATTTTAAGTGCTAGGGCAGTCATAACGATTGCGCTGGCAATGGGGTTAGATATATTGTTTATGTCTCATTCTCCTGAGATTCAGGCATTTGTTGTGCTTGCAAACAGAATTATTGCTGCTGCAGTAGCTTGGGTCAAGAAATATTTTGTAGTGGCTTCTACTGCTCGGGGGTGGTGGTGTTGTGCTATCAGGGGGACAATTGCTAGGGTATTAATTTCTAGTCCTATTCAGGCTAAAAGTCAATGAGAGCTGGCAAAAGTTAGGGTGGTCCCCAATCCTAGGCTTGACAATAGAATTATTAGTACATAGGGGTTCATTGATGGAGGAGGGACTTTAACCGTCATGTTCGGGGTATGGGCCCGAAAGCTTAATTAGCTGACCCCATCTTAGAAAGTGGTGTAGAGGAAGCACTAAGAGTTTTGATCTCTTGGGCATGGGTTCGACCCCCTTCTTTCTAAGAACTGAGGGGATTTTAACCCCTATTAGCCACTCTATCAAAGTGGTCCCTGGGCATTCGGGCACAGTTCCAGATTATAGTTGTGGGGGTAGACCTGCCAGTGAGACTGGAAGGGCAATGTGTCATAAAACAAGAGCTAGTGTCAGGGGTAGAAAGTTTTTTCATACAAGGTGTATGAGCTGGTCGTACCGGAATCGTGGGTAGGAGGCTCGCACTCATAGGAAGGCGACTGATAAAAGTGCAGCCTTAGTTATAAGGCTAATTGTTGTTAGTTCTGGCATGTTTGGAAAGTGTGATGCCCCTAAGAATAGCACTGCTGATATGGTATTTATCAGTAGAATATTTGCATACTCAGCTAGAAAAAATAAGGCGAATGGGCCTCCTGCGTATTCTACGTTGAAGCCTGATACTAACTCGGATTCTCCCTCTGTTAGATCAAATGGTGCCCGGTTTGTTTCGGCTAGAGTTGAAATATATCATATTGCTGCTAATGGTCATGCCGGGGCTAGAAGTCAAATGCTCTCTTGAGCAATATTAAATGTCTGAAGGGTATATCCTCCGGAAAAGATAATGACTGAGAGTAGAATTAATCCTAGGCTTACTTCGTACGAGATTGTTTGGGCTACTGCCCGCAGGGCCCCAATTAGTGCGTATTTTGAATTAGATGCTCACCCTGAGCCTAGAATTGAGTATACTGCAAGGCTTGACATGGCTAAGATAAATAGGACTCCTAGGTTTAAGTCGATGACGGGGTATGGTATAGGAATAGGTGCCCATAGTGTAAGAGCCAGGGTTAGTGCAAGGATGGGGGTTGCTAAAAATAGAAATGGGGAAGATGTAGAGGGCCGTACGGGTTCTTTAATAAATAGTTTAACACCATCGGCGATAGGTTGTAATAATCCGTAAGGTCCTACTACGTTAGGCCCTTTTCGCAGTTGTATATACCCTAGGACTTTTCGCTCTAGCAGTGTTAGGAAGGCCACTGCTAGGAGGACTGGCACAATATAAGCTAGTGGGTTAATTAGGTGATTTATTAGGGTGTTTAACATAACTGGGGAGAGGACTTGAACCTCTGGAGTAAAGGGCTTAGGCCTTTCGCAATTTACCATGCTCTGCCACCCCAGTATGCCCTTATTTTGGGCGGCAGGGGTTGGGCCCTCCCTTTATTTAATTTATTTGTTTTCATTAAGTAGGGGTGGGGCGTGCTTTAAGTATGGGCCCCCTTTTTCCGATCCTTTCGTACTAGGAAAAGTAGCGTTACAGATAGAAACTGACCTGGATTGCTCCGGTCTGAACTCAGATCACGTAGGACTTTAATCGTTGAACAAACGAACCCTTAATAGCGGCTGCACCATTAGGATGTCCTGATCCAACATCGAGGTCGTAAACCCCCTCGTCGATATGGACTCTGGGAGAGGATTGCGCTGTTATCCCTAGGGTAACTTGGTTCGTTGATCGGCCGTTAGGCCGGATCATTATTGGTCAGATGTTCTGCGGCTTAGAGATGTTTCTCTTGGTTTTAGGGTTTTAACCCATTCCACTCGGAGGCTGGTTTTTCCTCCGCGGTCGCCCCAACCGAAGGTATAATTTTAGGTTCCACTAAGTTTCTGCTTCTTATTGAGTTGTTTAACGTGGTTAAATTTGTACCTTAAGCTCCATAGGGTCTTCTCGTCTTGTAGTATTATGCCCGCTTCTGCACGGGCAGATCAATTTCACTGACTTGAAGGGGGAGACAGTTAAGCCCTCGTTTAGCCATTCATACAGGTCTCTATTTAAAAGACAAGTGATTGCGCTACCTTTGCACGGTCAAAATACCGCGGCCGTTGAACCCGTAGTCACTGGGCAGGCTGGACCTCCTATACTTAATTTAGTTGCAGGAGGCGATGTTTTTGGTAAACAGGCGAGGCTTGTGTTTGCCGAGTTCCTTCCCTTTCTTTTAGTCTTTCCTTTAATATAGCACTCCAGTGTGGGGTTAACGATAATTAGCTGTGGTATTTTCTTGGTTTTTTTATTGTTCACACTACCCTCTTTAGTTGGGTTCGTTAATTTCCAGTGGTTTGTCCGATCTGGTTTACACTTGTGCTTGGAGAAGAACATGTCTTCTTGTTACTCATTTTAGCATAATTTCTTCCATGTAGGCATGGGATAGCCTGATATTGTTAGGGGAATAAGATTTTTTATCGGTATAATAAATTTATATCTGTCTGAGCTGTAACGCTTTCTACGTAGGTGGCTGCTTTTAGGCCCACTAGAACAGTTTATTTTGAATATTATGATCTTTATCCTTCTGTTAAGGTTGTGTCCTTTGTTAAAGGGGCTGTACCCCCTTTAACTAACTCTCGTATATTTCCCTAAAGGTGACCTTAAAGGTATACATTTTTGGTTTGGGGTATGCGGGGCTGAACTTCTATCCATTTCTCAGGCAACCAGCTATCACCAGGTTCGGTAGGTCTGTCACTTCTACCCGGAGCTCTTCCCACTCTTTTGCCACAGAGACGGGTTAGCCCTAAGTTATATAGGCTGTCTCGGGGTAGCTCACCTGGTTTCGGGGTTTCAAACTAAAGTTCTCTTTGCTTGAGGATACTTGCTAAATCATGATGCAAAAGGTACAAGGTTTAATCTTTGTTTTTTAGTGCTTATATGGGTTATTTCATTTCTCTTTCAGCTTTCCCTTGCGGTACTTTTTCTATTGCTTTTAGTTGAACCTTTTCTGTCTCCCATACTAAGGTAAAAGAATGGTTTAATTTTTAGTATTAGTTTATGTTTTCTTATAAATGTTGTTGGTTTAAGTTAATAATTAAGCTAGCTGCTTAGCTCAGGGTGATCCAATTTGCATGGATGTCTTCTCGGTGTAAGTGAGGTGCTTAACTAACTCAGCCACACCCTGGGTTTCATCCAAGTGCACCTTCCGGTACACTTACCATGTTACGACTTGCCTCCCCTTGTCGGTGCTTTTGTGTTAAAAACTCTTATTGCATGTTGACAGGGGAGAGTGACGGGCGGTGTGTACGCGCCTTAGAGCCGGGTTCAAAAGGACACTCTGCTTCCTTTTTACTACTAAATCCTCCTTCAAGCACTATTTCATGTTGCACATTCGTAGTATTCTATGTGGTAGAAAATGTAGCCCATTTCTTCCCACTTCGTGCGCTACACCTCGACCTGACGTACTGGGTTATACCCATTTTGCTTACTTTTAATACCTTCACAGGGTAAGCTGGCGACGGCGGTATATAGGCTGGGGTGGCTAGAAGTGGTGAGGTTTAACGGGGGTTATCGGTTCTAGAACAGGCTCCTCTAGGGGGGTCTAAGGCACCGTCAGGTCCTTTGGGTTTTAAGCTAATGCTCGTAGTACCCTGGCGGATGTCGAATCGTAGTTAGACATCTGGGTTTATGGCTGAGCATAGTGGGGTATCTAATCCCAGTTTGTTTCTCAGCTTTCGTGGAGTCAGGTTGGGTTATTAAAGCTACTTTCGTTTAATTGGGCTTCGGACACCTAGAAGCGTATGACGGCCAAGGGGCCATTTGGCTTTAAAAAAATTTAGTTTTCCCTAACCACCCTTTACGCCGTGGTACTGTCAACTGGGGCCTCTCGTTTAACCGCGGTGGCTGGCACGAGTTTTACCGGCCCTACTTAACCCTGACTGAGTCAAGTTTTCACTAATGGCTTAATGTCTATCACTGCTGAATTCCCTTGGGGGTGTGGCCTGGCTAGGCGTCTTGGGCTAAAATTTGTGCCTGATGCCCGCTCCTCGTCCCCGGGCAGGGGATTGAGGGCATACTCACGGGATTGCGGAGACTTGCATGTGTAAGTTGGGTTAGAGTTGACAGTAAGGTCAGGACCATGCCTTTGTGCATGCGGGGCTTTTCAGGGCCCATCTTAACATCTTCAGTGTTATGCTTTGAATTAAGCTACGCTAGC